GTTCATATTTCGTCGACCAATTCTTCCCAATTCACACCTTTGTTGAAAAAATTTTTTTTGTAATTCTTTACATAAAGATTCAGAAAATACTGGATCTCCACCAACACAAGCAAATTGTCGATAAAATTCTAAAATGGCATTTTCTTTTGACCCGATTTTTTTTTTATCCTTGTCATTTAGGAAAGACACGAAAATTTCAGGATAACAAACATTCTCTAGAATTTCGCTTAAATTCGAACCCATAGCTGATGATAGAACTAGAATAGATATTTTCTGTTTCCTACTTACACGAGCCCATATCCTTGCTTTTCTATCAATCTCTAATTCGAATCTCCCCCCCCAATCTGATATTATAGTGCCTGTATACACCGAAATTCCGTTAGGGTCCAATTCTGAACGATAATAGATACCGGGGCTTTGCAATATTTGATTGATTACAATTCGGTATATTCCATTTACTATAAAAGTTCCCAGAGAATTCATTAGAGGAATATTTCCAATAAAAATAGTTTGTTCTTGTATGTTCCGACAACTTTTCCAAATTAATCCCGCGGATACATATAATTCAGCAGAATATGTAAGCGATTCATATACAGCATCTTTTTCGTTTATAAAGGGTTCTAATAATTGATATGTTTCTACAAATAATTGAAATTCAATTTCTTGATCTGTATCCTCTATTTTTGGAAACTTTAAAAGCCCCTCTGTTAAGCCCTGATCAATGAATCTACAAAACCCTTCAAATTGTATCTGATTCAATCCAGGTAGTGTAGACATTCCTTCATTTTCACTCTCAAGCATTTTGAACTTCCCCGTGAATTTTATAGAAAAATATTCCATGATTTGCTGTCATTCTTCATCAAATCACATGAATCAATTTAGTAATAATGGAATTTCTGTTCTTTTTACTGAATTACATGAAATTGTACCTAACTCTGTGTATGAAATACTTATTATGAAAAGAGGAATAAATAATTCTGAAAAGAGGAATAAATAAAATCGAATTTTACACTCAACTTCGAAGGAAGGAATTTGCAACAAAACAAACAGATAGAATCGAAATTCTAATCTAAAAATGGAAATGAATTGAAAAATTCGACCTGGATTTTAAGGTTTTTTATTTTAAGGTTTTTTAAGGAATATCAAAAAAAATACATTCCATTTCTATCAGTATTAATTTCTATCATTATTATAATATTACATATTCCAATTCAATCGGATACCAGAAAAAAATGAATTCGGGATTTGTTCTGCTCAATGAGATAAGGATCTAATAATCCGAAACAATATAGAATTCATTTTTTTAAACTTCACCTTTTTTTATTGTTCAAAAAAGAATTAGAAAAAGAGGAGAAACATTTTTGACTTTTTGGGGAGAATACGATTAGAGTGTGTAATAAGATTTGTATGTATTAATATAGATCTAACTCTAGCTATAGTTAGCTATCTATATCTATATATATAGATAGATAGAATAGATAGATCTATGTCTAACTTTATTGCAGTCATATCCGTTCGGGACAACACATAACACGTCGTGTTAATTTTTTTTTCTATTCAATCTATTTAATAGAAAAAATTGAAAAAAAGGAGGGGGCGCCAGAATTTTTTGAGAATTCCGTATTCGTATAGTATAGGTATTATATATATATATAGATAAGATACCCGATTAGATAATACCTGTGTAACAATTCAAATTTATGTTCTAGGGTTTACATATACTGACAGTTGCTGTTATAATTGGAATAGAGAAAGTTTTTTCAATAAAAAAAAGAAAGAAATATTGGTTAGTTATGTATCCATTTTTATTTTCTTATCTCACTAAGTATCTCATTAAGAAATGAAAAAAGGATATTCAAATATTCAAGAATTATTCATAAATTAATAGTTAACGGTTGCAATTTGTCCCGAGATTTTTTTCTTTTGTAACAGAAGGTGTAAGCTTGTTTTTTTTTTATTTCATGTTTTTTCAGTTCAATAAAAAAAAGGGGGATATTCTCATATATTTCATATAGAAATATATATACTGGCGGCATGGCCGAGTGGTAAGGCGGGGGACTGCAAATCCTTTTTCCCCAGTTCAAATCCGGGTGTCGCCTGATCGACAAGAGATTTGAAATATTGTATTACATTATTTTTTTTTTATGCTTAATGTTTTCCGGTTTTACTTAAAATAATAGAAAAGAACTTTTGATATGTTCTAATAGAGTGGATTCTGGTTTTTCGTCAATGGCGTTAGCCCAGAATCCTTTTTTGACTCTGTACCAACAATTCCACTATTATTATAGTATTTTGAGTGAATAATCCAAAAGAAAAAAAATACAAGAAAAATTTTTGAACAATTTTTGAACAATAAAGAATAAAAAAATTCCTTCATATTGATAGATAGGAGACAAAATTTACATGGATATAGTAAGTCTTGCTTGGGCTGCTTTAATGGTAGTTTTTTCTTTTTCCCTTTCCCTCGTGGTATGGGGAAGAAGTGGACTATAAGGGTACT